GGGCTGGGTGCCCTTCTAGTAAATAGTTCAAACTATTTTATCGATATGAGTGTTCTATATCAGATAAATTCTACACTGGCTATTTCCCGTTTAAAGCATTTCGAGACTAATACTAATGTAGTTGTAGAAGTTTAAAGCATTTCGAGACTAATACTAATGTAGTTGTAGAAAGAGTACCCCTTTTTGCCCGGACTTCAAGCAGTTTAGCTTTAACCGTGTTAATGGTCTCACATTATTGGTCTATAGAGAATCAAAGTCAATTTACCAATAAGTCGCGAAATGCTATGGTTCTTCCATATGATTTCTGAAGTTATTCAGAAGTAATTCGTCGAGATCGTGCACCTTTTCTTATTTATTTTAGCAAAAAAAAAATAAGAAAAAATATTCTAAAGTGCAGCCGGATAGATCCAATCTATTCTTGAAATAGACAACTCGCACACACTCCCTTTCCAAAAAAAATCAATACACCAACCACTACAGTTAGATTTATTAGATTTGTTGCTAAAATATCGGTATTAAGCCCGAAACTCCCAGCGAATGGCCAGTAAGCTAAAAAAACGAAAGATTGGGTTACATTTTTCATATGCTCTCCTCTTATAGATAGGACGACCAAAGAAGAAAGTTTTTCGATCACTTACTTCGCTCGCCCTTTTTTGATGGGTTTTTTTAATGCAAATAGATTCAATCTAATAATTTCTTTTAGATTAAGTCTTAGGTCTCGTTTGACCCGCGAAAGATCTCCTTTGTTGAAATGTTCCCAAAATTCCTAAAATAAAAAAAAGAAAAAAGTATCTAATCTAAAGGACTCATTTTCTTTTTTAGGATTAAACAAAAGGGTTCGCAAATAAAAGCGCTAGTGCCACAACCAGTCCATAAATTGTTAAAGCTTCCATAAAAGCTAGACTAAGCAATAAAGTACCTCGTATTTTACCTTCTGCTTCTGGCTGTCTCGCAATACCTTCTACAGCTTGTCCTGCAGCAGTACCTTGACCAACCCCAGGCCCAATAGAAGCAAGCCCTACGGCCAATCCAGCAGCAATAACGGAAGCAGCAGCAATTAGTGGATTCATGGTGAGTTCCTCGTGTCAAAAAAAAAGAAATGGTTAAGGATACAATCAACCAAGAAATTATTATTTCCAACTTCTAAGCTCTATTGGGGTAGAAGTAACTAATAAGTACAAATAAATGATAATCGAAGTCGTCCGAATTACTTCGACATCTCGTTTTTAGTTTCTAATCATTAGAGGTTTGTGTAAATCCATATGATTCTCATTATTCTATTTCTCTTTCTTTTCAACCAATCACTCTTTCATTCCATCCTTTTTTTTACTTTTCGATATCCTTGAGTTCGCATTTTTTCCCCTTGATCTAACATAATAAAAGACTAAATACAGGAAGAACCCCTATGAAAATCGAACTAGTCCAAATCCAATAAGAATCATACAATTGATAACAATATGCTGCATAGAACTAAATATGGAATCCAGTTCAGTTCTATATAGAAAGGAATTCCATATATCGGATTAGATAATGAATCCAACTTAGGAATAAAAAAAATCCCATATACATTTGTTTCTTCTATTTTGTTTGCATATTTTCTCATTTTCTATTGAATCCGATTCTCAAATCATTCCTTAGCTTAGAAAGCTGCACAAAAGATGACTGTCTTATAGGCATTAAGGATATAGATCTAACCTGACTCCGCCCCTCGGAATGCATATATACTTTAACTCTTCCGTAACATAGTCTATTCTCTCCCCTACAACTCTAGGTTGTATATTCATACGCATTGCGAACTAGTTCGTTTTCCAACTAAGAGGATTATCCGGAATCATGCATGAATTGGGCTAAGCTAAAAAAAAAAAAGACTATTGCGAAAACTAGTCAATTCAATGATGACCTTCCATGGATTCACCTATATAGGCTGCGGCTAACGTTGCAAAAATAAGAGCTTGAATACCACTTGTAAATAATCCAAGAAACATGACCGGTATAGGGACTACTAAGGGGACTAAAGAAACAAGAACAACAACGACTAATTCATCCGCCAATATATTTCCGAAAAGTCGAAAACTAAGCGATAATGGTTTTGTGAAATCTTCTAGGATATTAATTGGTAAAAGGATTGGGGTTGGTTTAATATATTTCTCGAAATAACTCAATCCTTTTTTGCTAAGACCCGCATAAAAATATGCCGCTGATGTTAGTAAAGCTAAAGCAACAGTAGTATTTATATCATTCGTGGGCGCTGCTAATTCCCCATGGGGTAACTCTATAATTTTCCAAGGTAAAAGAGCACCTGACCAATTCGAAACAAAAATAAAAAGGAACATAGTTCCAATAAAGGGAACCCAGGGACTATATTCTTCTCCAATCTGAGTTTTGCTCAAGTCTCGAATAAACTCAAGTACATATTCGAAGAAATTCTGACCGTCGGTCGGGATGGTTTGTGGATTCCGAACAGCTATGATAACTGAACCTAGCAAAATAGTAATTACGACCCAAGAAGTGATGAGTACTTGGGCATGAATTTGGAAACCTCCTATTTGCCAATAGAAGTGTTGGCCTACTTCTACACCCGATATATCATATAACCCCTTGAGTGTTTTAATGGAACATGGTGTAATATTCATATTGTCCTCTGATAATAATTGAACTTCAAAAAAGGAATTCTTTTGATTCAAGCATCTCTTTTTCAACTCAGCAACTTGAAGTATTAATCTTATATTTAAGATACCAAGAAATCACATCAGATCATAATATATATCAATACCCTTTAATATATATCAATATTCCCCCTCTTTTATCTATGCAAAACAAAAAAGAATAGTAACTAATCCTATAAATCTACGCAGTTGCTCAAGAATTCACTATTCTTCTTCATCAACGATTTCTTATATAGAAAGAACGGCCCTCAGAAATTGCAAATACTAATTTGTTAAGAATTAATCGAATTGAAGTCATAGTGTCATCGTTGGCAGGAATCGATATATTCGCGAGATCTGGGTCACAATTTGTATCGACTAAAGAAATAGTAGGAATCCCCAAAATGGCACATTCCCGAAGAGCTATATACTCTTTTTGCTGATCAAGGACGATCACAATGTCAGGCAACCTCGTCATATATTTGATCCCGCCGAGATATCTTTGCAAGGTAGATAATTTTCTCTTTAAGATTGCCGCATCTCTTTTTGGGAGATCGTGGAATTTTCCCATTTTTTCTTCTACTCTTAAGTCTCTAAATTGAGAAAGTCTAGTTTTGGTAATCGACCAATTCGTTAACATACCACTGAACCACTTTTTATTAACATAATGACAACGAGACCTTATTGCAGCTGATGCTACTAAATCTGCTGCTCTTTTTTTGGTACCGACAATTAAGAAGCTTTTTCCCTGACTTGCTGCATCAAAAACTAAATCACAAGCTTCTGATAAAAAACGAGCTGTTCTAGCGAGATTTGTAATATGAGTACCTTTACGCTTTGCCGAGATGTAAGGGGCCATTTTAGGATTCCATTTCTTAATACCATGACCAAAATGAACTCCCGCTTCTATCATCTCTTTCAAATCGATGTTCCAATATCTTCTTGGCATTTTTTCCACACTTCCTTTTTATTTTTTCTTTTTTTCATCTTACCATTACGGAATTAATTTCTTTTTGAAGATTAAGAAAGAGCCGAAATAGCTTGAAATAAATAATAATTGTTCCGATGGAACCTTCTACGCATAATTGACCATTGATACACGATATAAACATAGCCTTAATGAATTAACTGACTTCTTTTACTTATTAAAATTAAAATACAAAATCTAAAATCGGACCTGTTAGCATTCTAAGGTCAAAAGTATAGTTTAAATTAAATTAAAGTAAAAAAAAATTTCTTTATGTATACTTAAATCGTATAAATAGGGGGTAATAAATGACTTAAATCATATAAACAGGGCTTCTGATGTTTCATAGAAATTGTTTGTTACGTCAGAATCAGAAGAAACGGATTCCGTATGGAGAAACAAAATATCTCTCACTTCCGACGCGAATATATTTTTTTTTTGAATTTCGAAATAAAGGTTTTTATCTTGTGGGGAACGATGCACAAATTTTTGGAATCCGGTACCAACAGGTATAATTCCCCCCAGAACTACGTTTTCTTTCAGCCCTTTCAACCAATCAATACGACCTCGTAGGGCAGCTTTTGCTAAAACTCGAGCAGTTTCTTGAAAACTTGCTTCAGATATGAAGCTCTGGGTATTCAGGGAAGCCCTTGTTATTCCCAATAAGATTGCCCGATAATAGATCGATTCATCTAAAGCCCGCCCTGCTCGTTCCGCTCGCAATAGCCCTATTAATTCCCCAGGTAAAAAAACATTAGACATTCCATCTTCGGAAACCCTTACTTTTGATGTTACTTGGCGTATAATAATCTCTATATGTCTATTATGGATCTGTACCCCTTGGGATCGATAAACCTTTTGGATCTTATTAACCAAAGAGATACGACTTTGGGCTATGGTTAGCTCAGCTCCAATCAAGAATCCCCAGGGAACCCCAAGAATTCTTGGTATACGTTCATTCCAATCCTCAATTCTCCTTTCGAGATTCGGCGATAGTGAATCAATTGAACGCGCTTCGAAGATTTGTTCCACTTTTGGAAGACCTTGCGTTATATCACTAGATCTCGATTTTTCATATATAAACGTAACTAACCTATCTCCTTTGTAAAGGATTTTTCCATAATGACCATGAACAGTTGCTCCTGTAGTGGCCAAATAAGGCTTAGCTGCTCTTAGAACAAAGGAGTCCATATTAACAATGAAAATTTGACCAGATTTTTTTATGTGCGATTTAAATAGACATAAATTTTCACAAATAAATTGCCCAAGGTGAATTATTGCTGATGTCTCTTCCCACGAGTCATGATGGGGAGAGTGCCAATTCAAATGGAATGGCTCCAACATGATGTTACTGTCGAAATTCGAAATCCTTTTATTTTCGTCTATTAAAGAGTATTTAAGTCCTTGAAGTACTTGGAAGGTCTCTTTCAAATTGTAAAGGAACAAGTATTTTTTTAACAAGATCTGATTATGCGTTAATAAATAGTAAGATGAAGAAAAATTCGATATACTAGGTACAATAGTGCCTAAGAGCCCAAAAATATCTCGAATAGGAATTCTAGGATTCGATTCTTTTACCGCATTGGAATATTTTGAATTCTTGAATAAACCAATTCGAGAACAGTTGGATGCCAACAAAATCATCAAAGAAGGATATTCTTTATTTCGATTCAACAAGGTGCCAATAGCTTCTTGATGTTGGCTAAGTGATTGAATCTTCGCCTTGGAATAAAAAGAATTGGTATTGTTGCGATCTAACCTATTATTGGGAATCAGTCCTACACTTGTCCTATCATACCTTCTTCGTGTAGACGAAATAGTAGACTTGACTAACTCAATTCTTAGGAAATCGCGAATCAGATCACTTGTTCTTACCTCAAGAAGAGAAGCACGAGCCCCCTCTTTTTCTTCTTGTTCCCAATTCACTACTAAGCAAGTTCGAACGAATTGACTATTCGTGTGATAAATTCTTTGAGTTAACTTGCTATTTTCATGAGAAATAAAATTAACAAGTTGAAGTTGGAGATTATCCTCTTCTTGCAGGAGATCCTGCGGGAAAAGTGTTGCTAAATTTCTCCCTTCGTCCATTTCATATGCGACTGCAGGTCGAACCGAAACAAAATACTTTTCCTTGCTTTTGAGAATTTTTTTCCGTTGAACATAAACCCAATTTTTTCTTTTTTTTGAATCCTTAGAATCTTTTTTTTCTCTTTCTGGTGGTATCAAACTGCCACCTAATATCTTATCTGCCTCTTCAGGAAAATGAATATCTCCGGAAAAGATTTTGAGTTCCGTATGGCTTTTTTTTCTCTTCACTCGGACCAATCCACCTAGTCGACTTCTTGTATTTTTTGTGAGTTGTGTATCGACTCCAATAATACTATTGTCAAGTACCCTTAGGGATGAGGATCTCGGCAAGATATGCAGTTCTTGAAGAATGAAAAAAAACCGATCTACTTCTTTTTGGTATTTTAGACTAAATTCTTTTGTTCCTCGATGCTCAATAAAACCCTCTTTTTTTAAGATAGAATCTTCTTCCGGGCTCCCATATTCATCTTCTGAGTCTTCCTCTGAGTCTTCTTCTAAAGTCCCATATCCCTTCTCTGAGCCATCTTCAGAGCTCCTATATTCTTCTTCTGAGTCTTCCTCTAGAGTTCCATATTCGTCCTCTCGGGTCTTATATTCGTTCTCGGGGCTCCCGTATTCTTCCTCTGACTCTTTCTCTAGAGTCCTATATTCGTCCTCTAGGATCCCATATTCATCTTCTAGGGTTTCATATTCGTCCTCTAGAGTCCTATATTCGTCTTCTAGGATTTCATATTCGCCCTCTCCCTCTCGGGTCCTATATTCGTTCTCGGGGCTCTCATATTCGTCCTCTGAGTGTTCCTCTCGAGTCCTATACTCTTCCTCTCGGGTCCGATATTCTTCCTCTAGGGTCCTATATCTAAATTTAACAATTCCTGAACCCCTTTTATCTTTTCTGTATCGTGGATCGTCAAAATAAGCAAAAATTGTATTTCTACGTAAAACACCCATAAAGGGTATTTCAATTGAAATACCCAAACAGGATATTAGCTCTTTCTCTTGTTCTTGATGATATTGTAATGGAATGACAAACCTATTTCTTCGCTTTTTCGCCAACAAATCCGAATTATCTTGAAGAATAGAAGGATAGACTAAATCCCAATGGCCGTTGGACACGATTCGATTTGGCGTTAAATAATTAAGAATTTCCCTATCTTTTTTACCAAAAGTATCCAACAGTCTATGGCTTATTTGATCATTAGCCATTGAGAGGTCAAAGATATATCTTCCATCAACAGAAAAAGAATAAGTATTCATTTGATCTTGATCCTTGTGGAGCGAAAAAGATGCTATACTGGATCTGCACATACTTACTGACAATATCCATAAATGGCTTGTTTTTGGTAATTGACGAAGATTACCGTATTGATATTCGGGCGCATGGTAAACATCAGTACTCCAGTGCATTTCCCCGTCTGATTCGGAATAAATATGCTTTTGTACCTTTTCTTTAAAATGCAAAGTGGAGGTTCCGGCACGAATCTCCGCAATTACTTGTTCGGATTCTACATATTGATCATTTTGCACTAGAATCAAGCTTTTTAACGGAATATTAACACTATGTAGAATATCCTGACTCTGAATAGTTACATGCAAGTCTATATAGCATAGAAAAGCGGGCTGCCCATGACGGGTACGTGTGGGGTGAACCAAATCCTCATTGAATTGGATCTTTCCATTCGAGGGGGATCGTACAAGATCGGCAGTACCCCCTGTGAATACTCCACCAGTATGAAAAGTTCTTAATGTTAATTGAGTCCCCGGCTCCCCAATTGATTGACCCGCAATAATACCTACAGCTTCTCCCAATTCGACCAGATCCCCATGAGTGGGACTCCGCCCATAACATAATTGGCAAATCCAAGATGTGCTCCGGCAAGTAAAGGGGGTTCTAATATATATTGGTTGTGCTCGAAACGGTTGTGCTCGAAAGGCAGTTATGAATCGATTGACTAATCCAATTCCAATATCTTGATTTCGAGCAGCAATGCATCGTGAACCAATATATATATCGTCTGCTAATACACGACCAATTAGTGTTTGGACAAAAAGTTTTTCCGTCATCCCATTTTGAGGATTCACAGAAATACCTCGGATAGTACCACAATCTCTTCTACGCACAATAATATGTTGAACTACTTCAACAAGTCTACGTGTAAGATAGCCAGCATCGGCTGTTCGTACAGCAGTATCTACAACCCCTTTTCGGGCTCCGTAGCAGGAAATTATATATTCTGTCAAAGAAAGTCCCTCGCGTAAATTGCTTTGAATAGGTAAATCAATCATTTGTCCTTGAGGATCCGCCATTAACCCTCTCATACCTACTAATTGATGTACCTGAGATGCATTTCCTCTGGCTCCTGAAAAAGACATTAGATAGACTGGATTAGAAGGATCCGTTATTCGAAAATTAGAATTCATTTCTTGTTTCAAATATTCACTTGTAGCATACCATATCTCAACGGATTGGCGTAATTTTTCTACCGCGTGTACAGCCCCATAATAATAGTGTTTCTCCAAAAGAAAACTTTGTTGTTCCGCGTCTTGGACTAACCATCCTTTAGAGGGTATTGTTAAAAGATCCTCGATTCCTAAAGAAATCGATGTAGTAGTGGCTTGATGGAAGCCCAGAGTCTTTATTTGATCCAGTATATGGGATGTATATCCCATTCCGAAATGATCTATTAATCTGCTAATAAGTCGTTTCATAGCAGTTCCGTCTATCTCTTTATTATGAAAGACCAAGTTGGCCCGTTCCGCCATACATAAGTACCCCCTTTTTTGGCTGAGTAGGATTCGACAATGGGCCTGAGTCAGTGATTCGAAAACTTAATTTACTCCCTTTCCTCAATCTCAATCTGGATTTGCGCGGCAAAAAAGATGGTACTAGCAAAATAGGAATGCCCCCCGAAAGGGGCATCGCCGAATCTAACTTCCTTGTTTAGATAGTATGACTAGGCCCGACTAAATCCTTGTATGGCTTCCTCTATTTCTCTATAAAAAGAAATATGACCAAGAGTGGTTCGAATGTATATAGAACGAATTTCTTTTTTTCTATTTCCCACTACTAGATAGTGGGCATAAATCTCATGATAAGTTCCAAAGGATTCATATTGAACTTCAATCGGAACTTCTCTTGACCCAACGATGCGTTGATCTAGTTTCCATCGGAGCCACAAGGGACTGTTTAAACGGATTCGTTTCTGTCTATAAGCTCCCAGTGCATCATAGGAACTAGAAAAAAGGGGTTCTTTATCTTTCGTATACTTATAATAATTGTTATTATTGTAGTTTACTTTTTTATTTGGAGAGTTTCCGCAACTATTATATCTATATCTATTTGCACAAATACCTCGACGGTTTCCAATCGTTAATACATAAAGTCCGATAAGCATGTCTTGGGTTGGCACGCAAATAGGATCTCCAATAGCGGGAGACAGGAGATTCATATGAGAAAACATAAGTAAACGGGCTTCCGCCTGAGCTTCCAAGGATAAAGGTAGATGAACAGCCATTTGATCCCCATCAAAGTCCGCATTGAAACCCTTACACACTAATGGATGTAAACAAATAGTACGCCCCTCTACTAAAGTGGGTTGGAAAGCTTGTATGCCTAATCTATGCAGGGTGGGTGCTCTGTTCAACAGTACAGGATGTCCCTGCATAACTTCTTGAAGTATTTCCCATACAATGGGTTCCTTTTCCCAAATTTTCCTTTTAGCAATCCTGACATTAGAAGTAGCACGTTTCGTGATTAAATCGCGAATTACAAATAGCTGAAAAAGCTTTATTGCTATCTCTAGAGGTAATCCACATTGATGTAATGAAAGCGAAGGACCCACAACAATGACAGAACGCCCCGAGTAATCGACACGTTTCCCAAGCAGAGTCTCGCGAAACCTCCCCTCTTTACCCTCAATTACATCTGAAAGTGATTTGTATACTTTATTGTGACCATCCCTCGTCGGTTGCCCGCGGGACCCACTATCAAGAAGTGTATCCACGGCTTCTTGTACCAATTTTTCCTGGCACATTACTAAATCCGCTGGTGCTAATTCACTTCTTTTTAATAGATAGGCAAGGTTGTTGTTCCGACGGATAACTCTCTTATAAAGTTCATTAATATCCGAAGTCACTACTTTATCCCCAGACCTATAAACAATGGGTCTCAATTCGGGAGGAAGAACCGGTAATAAGCACAAAACCATCCATTCTGGTTCTACATTTGTTTGAATAAAATGTTTCGCCAATTGCATGCGTCTAATCAAAAAAACTTTTCTTATTCGTCTTTTTCTATCTTCCCATTCATCTCCACTATACCCCTCTTCTTCTAATTCCTTCCATTCAACCAAAGAATTCTCTATAATAATTCGCAAATCCAAATCCGCTAATTGTTCTCTAATAGCACCCGCCCCTGTCGCAATTTCCCGATTTCGAAATGTTGCAAAACCTGGGGTAGAAAAAAAGGGAGAAATACTATGGTTACAGGATGAAATTTCATCTTCGAATAAACCCCGTAATCGTAAGAAAGTAGGTTTTTTAGCGCAGGGCCTAGCAAAAGAGAAATCGCCATATACTAGGCCCTCCAATTTCTTAAGGGGTTTATCTAAAAGATTCGCGATATAACTAGGGAGACCTTTCAAATACCACACATGAGTCACAGGACATGCCAGTTTGATGTATCCCATTTGATATCTTCGTATCCGAGAATCCACAAATTCTACCCCGCATTTTTGGCAAAATCTTTCGTCTTCATTTTCAGCTACGCTCGCTCGAGAATTTCCACAAGCACAAATTCCGCTTTTTATGGGTCCAAAGATTCTTTCGCAAAACAATCCATCTTTTTCTGGTTTATCGGTTTTATAATGAAAAGTGGAGGGCCTTGTGACTTCGCCAACGACTTCCCCATTAGGTAGGATTTTTTTAGCCCACGCCTTTATTTGCTGAGGGGAAACAAGTCCAATTTGAAGTTGTTTATGTTTATATTGGTCAATCATAAAATAGAAATAAGAAAATAATTTATATATAATTTATATTTATTCCGATCAAACATCCTCCCTATTAACCTGGAAGTTCTTCTCGGATACAAGGAAATGGTTCAGTTCTATAGCCAAAGATCGTAGTTCTCGAACGAGCACTCGAAAAGATTCTGGAGGATCCTCGTGATTAGGGACTCTTTTTCCCCAGATTGTAGCATTAAGTATTTCTTGGCGAGCTATAAGATGATCAGATTTATAAGTAAGTATCTCTTGTAAAATATGAGCAACACCAAATCCTTCTAAAGCCCAAACTTCCATTTCTCCTACTCGTTGTCCCCCTTGCTTGGCTCTTCCTCTAACGGGTTGTTGGGTAACAAGTGAGTAGGGCCCAGTAGAACGTCCATGAATTTTCTCATCAACTTGATGAATTAATTTTAAGATATAGGACTTCCCTATTAGAACAGGCTGTTCGAAGGGATCTCCTGTTCTTCCATCAAATATTCTGCTTTTTCCCGGGTACTCGGGTTCAAATACCCATGGATTTTTTGTTTGTTTACTGGCTTGATATAATTCCGAAAACACAAGTTTTCTTGAAGCCTCTTGCTCATATCTCTCATCAAAGGGTGCTATTCTATAATGTTTCTTTAGCAGATCCCCTGCTAATCCGAGCGAGCTTTCAAATATTTGTCCCACATTCATTCGCGAGGGTACTCCTAAGGGATTGAAGACCATATCAACAGGTGTTCCATCTTGCAAATAGGGCATATCTTGCCTAGGCAAGATTTTGGAAATGATCCCCTTATTCCCGTGTCTTCCGGCTATTTTATCCCCAACTTTGATTTCACGTTTCTGTAAAATATATACACGAACCATTATGTCAAGGGGGTCCCTCTGGATCCATTTCACATCGATAACACGCCCTCTTCCACCTATAGGTAGTTTGAGAGAAGTTTCTTTTGAAGTAGATACCTCAAGACCAAAAATAGCCCGTAATAATCCAGCTTCCGCGATATACGACGATTCGCTCGCTATCAGAGGCGTTAATTTACCTACTAAAATATCGCCAGTTTCTACCCAGGATCCCAACCTCACAACTCCATTTCTGTCCAAATTGCGGAGTAAATGTTCTTCTAGATGTGGTATTTCTTTAGTGATTTTTTCAGCGGAGCCTTGGCTTGTCGTATCCGTCTGAATTTCATATTTTCGGATGTGAAAAGAAGTATAAATATCCTCATATACTAAACGTTCGCTAATTAGTACTGCGTCTTCAAAATTGTAACCCTCCCAGGGCATATAAGCTACTAAAACGTTTTTTCCTAAAGCAAGTTCCCCCCCAACTGTAGCTGCTCCCTCCGCTAAAATTTGCCCTTTTTTAATGGATTTACCCCGCGGAACCCGAGGTTTTTGGTGCATACAAGTATTTTTGTTAGAGCGCCGATGGGCAACTAAAGGAATACTTATAGTCTTCCCACTACTTGATAAAAGGATCTTGTGACTATCACTAGAAATGATCTTTCCCTCGCGTTCGGCTATAACGGAAACCCTCGAATCTAGAGCTGTTTGGCGTTCCAATCCAGTCCCAACAATGCACTTCTCGGACCGAGAAAGTGGAACCGCTTGGCGCTGCATATTAGAACTCATTAAAGCCCGATTCGCATCATTATGCTCAATAAAAGGAATGAGAGAACCTCCAATAGAAAAATATTGGAAAGGAAAAATACTTCTAACATGAATCTGTTCCCATGCAATAGTCAGGAATTCTTGACGGTATCTAGCTGGAACAACCTGTTCTTCTTGAATACCTTGATTCAAGGACAAAGAATTTCCTGCTGCTATCATATAATATTCATCTCTATTTGGTGATAAATAAACTACCTGTCTCTCTTTTTTTTCTTTTGCTTTCTCCGATATTTCATAAAACGGACTCTCTATAGATCCCCACCAATGATCAATTCTCGCATGAATAGCTAACGATCCGGTAAGTCCAACATTGATTCCTTCGGACGTGTCAATTGGACAAATACGCCCGTAGTGACTCGGATGAATATCTCGGCTCCGAAAACTTGCAGTTCTCCCCGTCAATCCTCCAGGACCCAAACAACTCACTTTTCGCCCATGAACCGTTTGTGTCAATGGATTGGTTTGATCAAAAACTTGAGATAAGGGGTATGTGCCAAAAAAGGTTTCATAAGTAGTTATTAATAAAATCGAAGTTGACGTTGGAGTTACCAAAGTTTGTGGAGTCGGTTTCGATTGACGTATAAATACTCTACGGATAGTTTTTTGAACCGCGTGTTGTAAACGGCCAAGAGCTAGTCCGAATTGATCTTGTAACAGATCCGCAACCGAACGAATACGTTTATTTTTCAAGTGATTCATATCGTCATCGTCAAGTATACCCGTTCCAAATTTCATTCCAATCAAATGATCCGTAGCGGCCAACACATCTCGTGGTAACAGGAATGTATTGTTCTGAGGGATATCAAGACTCAGTCTCCGATTCATATTTCGTCGACCAACTCTTCCTAATTCACATTTTTGTTGAAAAAATTTCTTTTGTAATTCCTCGCATAAGGACTCCGAAAATACCAGGTCCCCTCCTACACAGGCAAATTGTTGATAAAACTCTAAAATAGCTTTTTCTTTTGAATCAATCCTCTTCTTCTCCTTAGCATTCGGGAAAGACAAGAAAATTTCGGGGTAGGAAACATTATCTAAAATTTCTCTTAGATTTGAACCCATAGCTGATGATAGAACTAAAATGGATATCTTTTGTTTTCGACTTACGCGAGCCCATATCCTTTCTTTTTTATCAATTGCGAATTCCAACCTTCCTCCCCAATCTGATATTATAGTCCCGGTGTATATAGAAATTCCCTTATGGTCTAATTCCGAGCGGTAGTAAATACCAGGACTTAGCAATATTTGATTGATCACAATTCGGTATATTCCGTTTATTATAAAGGTTCCTAAGGAATTCATTATAGGAATGTTTCCAATAGAAATGGTTTGCTTTTGCACATCGAAACCAAAAATTAATCTCGCGGATACATATAATTCGGAAGAATAGGTGAGTGATTCATACACAGCATCCCTTTCTTTTATCGAGGGTTCTAGCAATTGATATCCTTTCGCAAATAATTGAAATGCAATTTCGTGATCTGGATCTTTAATTGTTGGAAACTTCTCAAGTTCTTCCGCCAAGCCTTGATTAATGAATCTACAAAATCCCTCGAATTGGATCTGACTAAATCCGGGTATTGTGGACATTTCCTCATTTCTATTCCGGAGCATTTTAATCTTAAGTTTCCTATTTATCGAAGAAAAATTCCATTATCAGCTCACTCTTCATCAATCCCTACGGATCAATCTAGCAATCATGGAATCTATATTCTGTTTACTGAATCACATGAAATTCTAGGGAACTCCACATACGTATTTCATATATGTATTTCATACATATGAATAGAGACGATTTCGACGAAAGTTCGAATTTTGCAGGGGTAGAAATGGAATAAAAAGAAATGGATAAAACAGTCCTAGAAAAAAATTCTGCCACTTAAACTTTATGATATTCTAAAAAGATTGGATAGCAAAGATTTCTCGTTTTATCTCCTTTCTATGAAAGGGATAAAGCCATAATAATTTATAAGCACTAGAAAGTTTGACTTTAGTTTGATTTAGAATAACACGCTTAGTTTCATTTTCAAAAAGAATTTGAAGGTTCTTTTTTGTTTCGTATTCGTAGTAGTAGAGTTGCTGGAAAATAAAGGATTTCGTTGTAGAATCCTAAAATAAAGTATAAAGTAAAGTTAAGTACTTTATTTTTTAAGTACTTGCCAATCTAATTATCCACCTATCTACATATCCTTTCTTTTATCGTAATTGCACTTAGGTGGGCCAAGAAAAGAAGGCCATAATCTATATCTATATTCATAGAAAATTCCCTCTTTTTTTTTATTCAAGATATTTAATGCAATGAAAAATTAAAGCACGATTCCCCATAGGGATATGTACATAAGGGGGATCCATAGATAATAATGCTGTTCGGACCTGGAGCTATATACGGATTAGGGAAACATTTATTCTATTTTATTATGCCATTAAAAATAATGGGGGGAGAATACCGATTTAAGAGTCGTTCACTACTGCAATTCAAAAAAAAAAATGTAAATTATAGTTAATGGTTCTAATTTGTTTTGAATTTTACAGCCTGCGACTGGAAATCCACTTTTTTCCCTTTGTCATCTCAATAGAATAGAAAGAAAAGGGAAGTTTTCTAGTGTTAGCAATATGTGTTTTAAGATAGAATCCATCAAGGAGAATAAGCGAAACAGGATCCAAAAAAAGCAGAAATCCATTTTTTATTTTTGAAAAAGATTAGAAAAAAGTAAGTAGAATTGGATTCAAGATAAAAGAAAAAAGGGTTTTAGTAAAAAAATGTGGATGAATACTTGTTCTTTTCTCGATTTTAGATCGGATTTTTTGGCGGCATGGCCAAGTGGTAAGGCAGGGGACTGCAAATCCTTTACCCCCAGTTCAAATCTGGGTGCCGCCTGAGCAATAAAATACTTAGGATTATTTAGGATTTATAGTATTTATAGTAATAGTACTGATCAAACTCGACAAATTTGTACTCCCCATAAGTTGGGGCACGAGAGTAGCTAGGTCTGGCGATACTGGATTTTGAGAATCCATACCATAGTTCTATCCTCAAACTATGGTTTGTTTTGTCGGCAGTGGCCCAAACGGCTACCAATAGGGATGAGGTAGCGTTTCCTTATTCTTTTATTAATTTAAATTGATTTGATTCGAGAATTTAAAACTACGAAACTAAGATGTCAGAAATCCTCGTATCCAAAGGTCCCTAAGGGGCAGTCTTTTTTCAATCTAAGATTGAAGAAGGGACTTCGCGAAGAAATATAAAAATTTCCTAATTATCATACATTTTTTTTTTTCGTACATCTTATCCTATCTACATACACTAAAGTAAAGATTACTGATTCTGTCGAGAATTAGATTGAATAGGCTGATCCAAAATCCATTTCGGGGTTGTGGATAAGGCCTCCTTACTCTTTCATAGAAAGATAGAAAGCGGGGGAGTAGGGTTTAGGTCAAAAATAAACATGGGTAAGGTAGGTATCCAATAAATATTTATCTATCCTAATTTTATGGTATATTCTTACGTCCTTTGCTTATATTATAAAAAAGGTAACAAACAAAAGAAAAAATCTCTCTATTCCCACGTCTTCTATTCAGGACATCCCCCTTTTTTAGGGAAAGGGCTATGTATCATATTTATACTTAATGCTCTCCAATTCTACCAGAAATCATATAAGAATTTGTTAGGAGTCAATTCCTTTAACGGATTCATCCATAGTCTTGGGGGAGAATAGAATGGACTTTTGACTCTGTACCCTTGATTCCGCTATGATTATTGATCAATAGTAGAAGAATTCCTTCATAGAAATAGGAGACATAATTTACATGGATATAATAAGTCTCGCTTGGGCTGCTTTAATGGTGGTCTTTACATTTTCTCTTTCGCTAGTAGTATGGGGGAGGAGTGGACTCTAGGGATACTACCAATTGATTGAGTAGTCGAGTTGTAGTATCAACTCTTTTCTTTAATTGATCGTTTTGTATTAATAATTTTGCCAAACTTTATTTTTTCTCTCTTTCTTTAGTTTTGTTTCACTCTTGTAAAAAACTCTTTTAAGAAAGTAAGAAAGAGTCGTTCTATTCTACTATGTTCTATTCCAGTATAATAGAATAGAAAGGGCAATTATAGTAATTCAGAATTTCTATTCTACTAGAAGTGACGAGTAAAAACAAAGTTCTATACATAAGAAAATTAGACTTTCTTACACGAAGCTATTCACAACATATCGCACATTTTCCATTTATACTATTTTCTTTTTCTTATTCTTAGAAAATTTTTTATGTTTTTTTTTGAAGGATCTTGCGCTATTTTTAAGCATGAAAGATTCGTAGGTTTTTTCCTTTTACTTTTTTCTTTTACTATAGTTTTTTTCTTTTACTATAGTTTTCTTTTACTATAGTCTATTCTCGTATTATTTTTCTCCCCCTCCATGGACTCTTTCAATGAAGAATTGTCTTCGATTTTTTTGATTTTGACTTAATTTCAATTAAGTGGATGCAGTGAAAAAAGAAGTTGAATTAGACTACTATTTCAATCTACTAATTTCAATCTACTAATCGATTCTATGTAGATTTAAGATAATATAATAGAAAGAATCTAAAGTGTGTTAGAAAGAACTACATATAGTTCTTTCTAACACACTTTATGATTCCAACCAGATCCTTTCATTTAAGACTTGGATTTTTATTTTCTTTAATTTAATCCCTTTTTTATTTTATTTCTTCAATGATTAATTGGAAGTCCTATTAATCATTTTGGCTGGCAGTTTTTACATAAATAATAAGTAAAAAGGCAGTAGGAACTAGAATGAACAATGCAGTAGCAATAAATGCGAGAATATTGACTTCCATAACCTCTTTATTTTTTTTTTTCACAATAACTCGGGATGTAATCCCATGGAGAGGAAAAAGGGGTATCCCGTAAATTCAAGGGTAGGACTTGCATTCTGATAATACGGAATCAATTCAATATTATGAATATTGGATCTATCAAATCAATTCATGATTGATAGTGGAATAATATAACATAGGAGGATCCCTTATCCATACTAAGACAAAAATAGGTTTTTTGATTGGATTCGAAACCCCCTCCATTCCTTTTTTCATTCTTTTCTACTTTTGCTTTTCTATCTTTTCTATATATATAACCAAAAATCTTTCTTATCTTATCAAATTTCCCTTCCTTTTTCTTATAGTTATACATAGAATTATGTATGTATGTATTATATGACCACCTTTCTATGGGTCACATAGACATCCAAATAAGCAGTAGAAGTCGAAATGAGATGGAGAAAAGAGGATCTTAAATAAAAAGGATTCCGTATTTTAATTTAGGAAAAAGAGCGTTTGCTTGGTTTTTTTTATTAGATCAATATCCGCTTTTTGGGGTCTAAAGATGAGAGCAGATCCATAAAAAAAGGATTCGACAAATGGAGTGAGAATGAGGTAGATTCTTTCCAATTATTCATTGAACATACACAAATCAAGTTGGAACTAGAAAAAGGAACTAATTAGATGAAATGCATTCTCTAACACTAAACAAGTCGAATAGGAAGTTAAGACGAGGACGGTATCATCATAAAAATAGAGTAATATCCTAAATTATACTAATCCACGTATGATATGTATGCCTTTCCTTATCAACCGGAAGTAGTGAAAAAAATTCCTATACAGCTCTCTTTTTACTGAGAGCTACGAAATAAAAAAAGTGAAGTAAGGGTGCCCCATGGATATTTGATCTTGCCTCCTGTCCCCCCCCCCCTTTCATCAAAAATTTCCATGAAAAAAGGAAAGATGAATTTGTCCATTTATTGAACCCTAGTTCGGGACTGACGGGGCTCGAACCCGCAGCTTCCGCCTTGACAGGGCGGTGCTCTGACCAATTGAACTACAATCCCTGCGGAGTGTATGGCATGCCTATTCTTAAATAGAACCATAAGAAGATTCGATTCATCTGTCGTGCTCTAAGAAATAGACGAATCATATACTACATACCCACACAGGATATATGGGTATAGTGCGAGTGGCATAACAAGTATGCCGTGATTTTTTATCCGTAAAAATAAACGAGAATCCGCCTTTCCATAAGAAAAACTCTTTTCTTTGTCTTTTCTTTGTAAGATAAAGAATCAGAGAGATATGGATTAGAAATAAATTTTCCCATTTTTGTTTATCCTTTATTTCTATGGATCAGAAATTCTTTTTTATGGAAGAAAAAATAATGGATTTAGTTCATATTCATGAAGCCCTAGATTTTTGGGCCGAGCTGGATTTGAACCAGCGTAGACATATCGTCAACGAATTTACAGTCCGTCCCCATTAACCGCTCGGGCATCGACCCAGGAAGAATTTATTCTAGGCTTTTTGATAATCTATGATTAAGCTCTTTTTATAATACTCCCTACCCCCAGGGGAAGTCGAATCCCCGCTGCCTCCTTGAAAGAGAGATGTCCTGAACCACTAGACGATGGGGGCAACACTAGACGATAGCACTATATACAACCACTCATCATTATACTATAATGATAGTATTAGCAGTTTTTTTGAATTGTCAATATACTCGAAGAGTATAACTAGATCAAAGGAAAGAATCTTTACTACTTTTCTGTTATGCTTTCATAGGATTTTTTTTAGTTGATGGTTAGGTTAATTCACGGATCATCCCCTACTTTTTAAGGTTAAGGAAATTCGTTTAAAGGGTATAGAATAAGAATAGATTAATAAAAAGGAGTCTAGATTAGTTCAGTACAGGTATTGATTTGATTGCTCTAACAGGAAAAGAGTTCAATTTTATTTCTTTTTTTTAAACTCTGTGCTTCGTTTAGTGTTCAGACCAAAAATGTGGGCATCTCGCACTAAACTAAGTCATAAAATGAAAGAAAAAATGGAGACATTTTGACAAAAAAAAGAAAAAAATGAATGAATATGAATTTAGTAGAAAAGTACTTTATCGGATTCGAACCGACGACTTCCGTCTTACCAAGGCATTATTCTACCACTAAGTGAAAAGCCCTTTATCGGATTTGAACCGATGACTTATGCCTTACCATGGCATTACTCTACCACTGAGTTAAAAGGGCTTTTTATTCAATAATTAGCCACTTTCATTTACCATTATGGGTCTACTGGATAATATCCATATTATATGTATATATTAATGTACATATTATATGGATATATAGAGATATATGTAGGGATTTTCTTTTATTTTATATAGATCGGATACACTTGAAGAGGGTAAGTTCATAGGTATGTAAACACTATCTCGTACGACTCACCAAACCAAAGCCCGGAAATTCTACTTTTTTTTTGTTGTTTAAAATAAAAGAGGTACAAATATGTATCAATTGTTGAATCGGATACAACAGTGGGCCAAAACGGCCAAAGGGGCAATAAGAACTGCTGTTAAAAAAATGATAGACTTTGTTTTTTTTATCTTTAGGCTATTCACTTTTCATGTGCTCAGAATTTTCTGCAGAATTAGGGACTTTTTTCTTTTATTGGCTGATCTGATGATGAGAACTTTCTCTATTTATGTTTTATTTCCTCTAATTCTAATTGGGTGGGGTATAAAGGAATTTGCGCTCTTCATATACCCATATGGCTGGGTAGTAATTTTCAGTGATATACTTCTTATCTGTTTTGGTGAGAGATTGAAACAATTTTTAGCGGGCATCTCTTGGAAAAACTTTCGAGTTCAAAACTTTTTCATTTTTCTTAAAAAGTTTTGGACGGATTTGTTGAAACGATTTTCAACAGGTACCCCTTGGAAATGGGGTACTTGACTATTCTACAAGGATTCTAGTGGATTTGGAACAAACTATGTTGGAGCAACAATTTCATTCTAAAAAAAGTTGGCAGTCCAATTTATAATTTATACTGTAGCGTATAAAAATTATACTACTGCCTGCCCAACAAAAAATAAAAAGCATATCCTACATACCTAACTCCTCCAGGTTCAGGGTTTTCTCTTCATACGGCTCGAGAGGAGGATTCTAGATTTTCGATCCTAGGGTGAAAAGGAAGGGAACAGATACCCAATAAGATTCTTAGGAGGAACGTTTGGTAATGGTCCTCTATGCTCTTTTTTATGTGTTCTTAGTTCTATTCTATCCATCTTCTTTGATTTTTTTAAACAAGAATCCAATAAACTAGAATTGAGTGGAAAAGAAGAGAGAAAATTAGTAAATGGAGAGGATCCACTAACCAGAGACTTTCTGGATCCTCTTTATGAAGAGTTTGAGGAGTCCTCATCAGAGTCCTCTGATGTAAATTTTCATGAGGAAGTCTATGATGAATTTTTTAAAGTCATCTGACTCCTTCCCTATGGCTCGGACTTCATGATAAGTGGAAGAAGAAAACATCTTTCCCAATTTCTTTGTTCAATTCTGAACAAAAAAGAAAAGAAAGAAAAGGATTTATGGGGACTGTATTGCTACCTCTCTTAGTGTATATTGTAGGAATAATCAAACTATTCCTTACAACAGTCTGGCACATTTATGTCCTCACAAATAATGATCCTTGTAGTCATAACCGTAGAATAGATCCTAATCGAAATGATTTGGTTCATACGCTATTGGCATGGTAAGAAGAGATGTATTTTACAGACTAGAGAGGGGCTATCTAAATCCTAAAGTAAAGGCCCGCGATTGAAGTGCCAACCACCCACACCCATGAACTTTCTCCGTTTGTTGATTCGATAAGGTGGAATTAGCCTCTTTCTCGAATGACTACCCTTGACAAAGGGTAGCATTGGTATCATAATCTACATGTAGCGGGTATAGTTTAGTGGTAAAAGTGTGATTCGTTCTATTAATAATAATAACTGAATTTGAAATGATATACTTAAGGCATCCTTAAGTTTTTTTATATTATATTCATATTCCGATGAAAACTTTAGTTCTTATAAAGGGTTTAATCCTTTTCCTCTCAATAGCATATTGAGGAAGAATATACATTCTCGCGATTAGTATCCAAAGACTAATTGAATTTGGATCCAAAATACAAATTTGATTATGAGTACGGAGTCGCGAAGCATAATTTTGCATTGGATTAAGTATTCCGATTGAATAAATATGAGTAAAGGATCTATGGATGAAGATACAAAAAAGTTTATTTCCAATCGTAACTAAATCTCCTTTTTTTTGTTTAAAAAGGAAATGGAAGCCCAATAGCTAAAAAACGAGGGTTTTGGTTTACTAGAACCATCAGTATATTGTTTCAGCTCGGCGGAAACCCAATTCTTTTCCTCAGGATCTCTTGAATGAAATTAGGGAACGAAGTAAGTAGATTAGATAGATACTTAGGAGAATTTCGACCTCCTACTCTATAGGGATCATCTAGAAAGCAGAGAGCTTTGGTTCCATTCAGACAGAAAAGCTGACATAGATGTTAAGCGGTGAGAATATCCATAAAGGAGCCGAATGAAATCAAAATTTCATGTTCGGTTTTGAATTAGAGACGTTAAAAATAATCAACCAACGTCGACTATAACCCCTAGCCTTCCAAGCTAACGATGCGGGTTCGATTCCCGCTACCCGCTCCATTCTGTATAAAAAGACTATTCTATTTGTTTGTCTAGACATGGTAGAGACTTTTATTCAACCTTTTTCGTCTACTTGTTTTCGTCCCTACAGAGCGGAGTAGAGCAGTTTGGTAGCTCACGAGGCTCATAACCTTGAGGTCACGGGTTCGATTCCCGTCTCCGCACTTAGCAGTCCGTATAAATGGACTATTCTATTTGTATAGATATGGTAGAGGGCTATATCCAACCCTTTTTTTATTCAGCAGGCAGAGCAGAAAAAAAAATTAAAGAAAAGCATAGCCTATTCCCCTTTCAAAACCGTTTGTCTCTTGTTTGTCTCGGTAATCCACAGCACTCTTTTTTTGTTGAGTCGGGTGCAAAGGAAGGATAAGATAGGAAGGGGTGCAGTACTAGACTAACAGCTAGTTAATTTAATATTAATTTAATCGAAGTAGTTAAGTAGTCAACTAGACTGAATTTTTTATCTTTATCATAGTACCTTACTAAATTAAGCTGGCGAACGACGGGAATCGAACCCGTATCTTCTCCTTGGCAAGGAGATGTTTTACCACTGAACTACGCTCGCTACATTGAACTACGCCCGCTACGGCCTATATTTTATAGGGTATATCCACCTGG